AGTTACGGAAGGAGACCCCTCATTTTGCAATGAAAACAACATATAAAACTCTGGACAATTTCGAAATCAGGCCGAGCGTCTTAATACATATGCAAAAAATTTCATTATTGGCCCACCATTGATTAGAAGATTTAGCTTGTATGAATCGCTATTGGTTTGATACGAATAATGGCAATCGTTTCAGTATGTTAAGGATACAGATGTATCCACAATTCATTTAGAGTTACTTAATAGCCTATTTCTTATACCATATCTCTATCCCGTGAAATTCTCGAGCCGAAAGATGGATGCATATGCTGTGTTTCATTTTGCTAAATGATATCAATTAAATGGTGTATCAATTCCATAAATTGGATATAGCAATAAATAAATCAGCAAAATTCTTTCTAATATTTTAGATAGAAGAAATGTTTCTTCTATCTAAAATATTAGAAAGAATGTACTCTTCTATCCAAATCCAATTTGCATCGATAAAATAAATCCAAATTCCAGCAGTAGATGAATAATTGCAAATTTTTGTGTGTACGAGATTAGAATAACTTCAAAATAACTGACATAATTTTTTATTTTTCCTGATCAGAAAAATATATGAAAAAGAAAGGAGGTAGAAAAATTTTGGGATTTATGGTTAAAGAAGAAAAAGAAGAAAACAGGGGTTCTGTTGAATTTCAAGTATTCAGTTTCACCAATAAGATACGGAGACTTGCTTCACATTTGGAATTACACAAAAAAGATTTTTCATCGGAAAGAGGTCTACGAATAGTTTTGGGAAAACGTCGACGTTTGCTGGCTTATTTGGCAAAGAAAAATAGAGTACGTTATAAGAAATTAATCAGTCAGTTGAATATTCGGGAGCAGTAATTTAATCGTTCTAATTTTTTTCTTATTTTCTTAGTAGTCTTATAGTAGTCTTAGATTTTGCATTTTGATGAGCCTCGTTTTGAGGAATTCATGGAATAATCCATTTTCATGGAATAATGAATTAAGGATATGAGTCTACCGCTTACAAGAAAAGATCTCATGATAGTCAATATGGGCCCTCAACACCCATCAATGCATGGTGTTCTTCGACTGATCGTTACTCTCGATGGTGAAGATGTTATTGATTGTGAACCCATATTAGGCTATTTACACAGAGGAATGGAAAAAATCGCGGAAAACCGAACTATTATACAATACTTACCTTATGTAACACGGTGGGATTATTTAGCTACTATGTTTACGGAAGCAATAACAGTAAATGCACCAGAATTCTTAGAGAATATTCAAATACCCCAAAGAGCCAGCTATATTAGGGTAATCATGTTAGAGTTGAGCCGTATAGCTTCTCACTTGTTATGGCTTGGGCCTTTTATGGCGGATCTCGGTGCACAGACTCCTTTTTTCTATATTTTTAGAGAGAGAGAATTGATATACGATCTATTTGAAGCTGCTACCGGTATGCGAATGATGCATAATTACTTTCGCATCGGAGGAGTAGCCGCGGATCTACCTTATGGATGGATCGATAAATGTTTAGATTTTTGTGATTATTTTTTACGAGGAATTGTTGAATATCAACAACTTATTACACAGAATCCAATTTTTTTGGAACGAGTTGAGGGAGTAGGTTTTATTAGTGGAGAAGAAGCGGTAAATTGGGGCTTATCGGGACCAATGTTACGAGCTTCTGGAATACAATGGGATCTTCGTAAAGTAGATCTTTATGAGTCTTACAACCAATTTGATTGGAAAGTCCAATGGCAAAAAGAAGGGGATTCGTTAGCTCGCTATTTAGTACGAATCAGTGAAATGAGGGAATCCATCAAAATAATTCAACAAGCTGTAGAAAAAATTCCTGGAGGACCTTATGAGAATTTAGAAGTTCGACGCTTTAAGAAAGAAAAGAATTCCGAATGGAATGATTTTGAATATAGATTTCTTGGTAAAAAACCTTCACCCAATTTTGAATTGTCAAAGCAAGAGCTTTATGTAAGAGTGGAAGCCCCAAAAGGTGAATTAGGAATTTATCTAGTAGGAGATGATAGTCTTTTCCCCTGGAGATGGAAAATTCGTCCACCCGGTTTTATTAATTTACAAATTCTCCCTCAACTAGTTAAAAAAATGAAATTGGCTGATATCATGACGATATTAGGTAGTATAGATATCATTATGGGGGAAGTTGACCGTTGAAATGATAATAGATAGGGTAGAAATAGAAACTATCAATTCTTTTTCGAAATCAGAATTATTAAAAGAAGTCTATGGACTCATATCGATTATACCCATTTTGAGCCTCCTTTTGGGAATCACAATAGAGGTACTCGTAATTGTGTGGTTAGAAAGAGAAATATCCGCATCGATACAACAACGTATTGGTCCTGAATATGCGGGCCCCCTGGGACTGCTTCAAGCTATAGCAGACGGGACTAAGCTACTTTTTAAAGAAGATATCCTACCATCCCGAGGAGATATTCCTTTATTTAGCATTGGACCCTCTATAGCAGTCATATCCATTTTATTAAGTTTTTTAGTTATCCCTTTGGGATATCATTTTGTTTTAGCCGATCTTAGTATTGGTGTTTTTTTATGGATTGCCATTTCAAGTATTGCTCCTATTGGTCTTCTTATGGCAGGATATAGCTCAAATAATAAATATTCTTTTTCAGGCGGTCTACGAGCTGCTGCTCAATCCATTAGTTATGAAATACCATTAACTTTTTGTGTGCTAGCAATATCTCTACGTGTGATTCGTTAAAATAGGATCTTTTTCCTCTAAAATCCATTAACTATTTATCTTCCTTTTCTTATTCTGTATTAGGGTTGATAAGTTAAACTAGATAGCTATATGAGTGAAACAAAACAGCTTATAAATTTGTAGTAAAAAGAAAAAATCTCATTTCCTACGTACAAGAAAAAGTTGAAGTAAACATAAGCAGTGTAAACTCTTTATCCCAAGGTTGTTTTTTTTTAATTATTTTAATTAATCATGATATCTTGAAGCGGGCAAGAATAAAGGATTCGGGCTATGGAATTCCATTACTAGAATATTTCTAGTTATTACTATAACTTATAATCATAAGAAGAATCCATCAAAAGTTAGTGAAGGGTTAGGAACACTAAAGTACATAAAGGATTAGTAATGGGGAATCTAAGACATTAGAGATTTTTCCTCATAAAAGGAATCATAATAAGAACTTGAAATTAGTGGAAATTATCAAGTCGTACTTTCTTCAGATTCCGATCCAGAGTATGTTCCTATTCACTTGTTAAGGAAATGGCTATAAAGAACGAATTAACCCTTTATCCCTTTTTTCTTTTTAAATATCCCCTACCTAGGGTAAAGAAGAGTAGGACAAAAGATATGGAGTATGGAGTGCAATACAAAAAAATTTGAATTATTTCCTTCCTATATCCATATTAATACAGAATTCCTCATGAACTAATACCCAAATCTTTTCTTTCATTTATTAATTGAATTCCCGTAACAAGTGTTTTATTCCAAGATTAAGTTATTACTGAACAAAGAAAAAAAAAATGATATTATAAAGGATGAGATCAATTCGGAAGCGCTTTTTCTTATTCTAGCAGAGCAGACGGAATTCCTTTGGTCTAATTTAGGACTTTCCAATATATTTTATTTTACCTAATTCTATCTACGCCCCGGGGGCTAATAACGAAACGAAACAGTCCTCTCTTTTTTTTGATCATAGAGAAGCCGTATGAAGCTAAGGTTTCATGTACGGTTTTGGAATAGCGGTGGGAACTGTGATGTTATCATCGACTATGATTATCTAACAGTTCAAGTACAGTTGATATAGTTGAAGCACAGTCTAAATATGGTTTTTTTGGATGGAATATTTGGCGCCAGCCTATAGGTTTTATGGTTTTTCTAATTTCTTCTTTGGCAGAATGTGAAAGATTACCTTTTGATTTACCAGAAGCAGAGGAAGAATTAGTAGCAGGTTATCAAACCGAATATTCGGGTATAAAATATGCTTTATTTTATCTTGTTTCTTACCTAAATTTATTAGTTTCCTCTTTATTTGTAACAGTTCTCTACTTAGGCGGGTGGAATTTATCTATTCCCTATATATCCTTTTTTGATTTTTTCCAAATGAATAACGCAGTTGGGATTTTGGAAATGACAATGGGTATCTTTATTACATTAACTAAAGCTTATTTATTTCTCTTCATTTCTATCACAATAAGATGGACTTTACCCAGGATGAGAATGGATCAGTTATTAAATCTTGGATGGAAATTTCTTTTACCTATTTCCCTGGGAAATCTCTTATTAACAACCTCTTCTCAACTTGTTTCACTATAAATAAGATAATACAATAACAGTAAGAATATTTTCAAGACAAAGGCTCTCTCAAACAAGAGAAAGAAACATATCTTTTTCATAGATATTTAGAATGAATATGTTCCCTATGGTAACTGGGTTCATGAGTTATGGTCAACAAACAATACGTGCTACAAGGTACATTGGTCAAAGTTTCATAACTACCTTATCCCACACAAATCGTTTACCTATAACGATTCATTACCCTTACGAAAAATCAATTACACCGGAGCGTTTCCGGGGGCGAATTCACTTTGAATTTGATAAATGTATTGCTTGTGAAGTATGTGTTCGGGTATGTCCGATAGATCTACCCGTTGTAGATTGGAGATTTGAAAAGGATATTAAAAGGAAACAATTGCTTAATTATAGTATTGATTTCGGAGTTTGTATATTTTGTGGCAATTGTGTTGAGTACTGTCCGACAAGCTGTTTATCAATGACTGAAGAATATGAACTTTCTACTTATGATCGTCATGAATTGAATTACAATCAAATTGCTTTAAGTCGGTTACCAATCTCCATAATGGAAGATTACACAATTCAAACAATTAGGAATTCGACTGAAAGTAAAATAGACGAAGATAAATCTTCGAATTCAAGAACGATTACTGATTACTAAACTCGTATTTTTTCTTTTTGTTATAAAAATCGAATAATCCTTTGCTAACTATAAAGAAAAACAAATAACTACTGCTTATTGGAAATTTTTGATTATTTTAAATCAGACTAGATTTTCGTGATATAATTTCTAACTATACAGCTTATACACAAAAAAATATCCTAATCTGTTTTTCTTTTCCTTCCTTGAGTCCTTTAGTTTTAGTCAGTTCATGAAAAATTTTATACTATTTTAATTTCTTTTTATCCATAATGGATTTACCTGGACCAATACATGAGATTCTTATGCTATTTGGGGGATTTGTTCTTATACTAGGGGGTCTAGGAGTAGTATTACTTACCAACCCCATTTATTCTGCTTTTTCGCTGGGATTAGTTCTTGTTTGTATATCCTTATTCTATTTTTTATTAAATTCCTACTTTGTAGCTGTGGCACAACTTCTTATTTATGTGGGAGCCATAAATGTCTTGATCATATTCGCTGTAATGTTCATAAATGGCTCAGAATGGTCTAAAGATAAGAATTATTGGACTATTGGAGATGGGTTCACTTCACTCGTTTGTATAACTATTGTTTTTTCACTAATGACTACTATCCCAGATACATCATGGTATGGAATTCTTTGGACTACAAGATCAAACCAAATAGTAGAACAGGGTCTCATAAATAATGTTCAACAAATTGGGATTCATTTAGCAACCGATTTTTATCTTCCGTTTGAACTCATTTCCATAATTCTTCTAGTTTCTTTAATAGGTGCAATTACTATGGCGCGGCAATAAGAAAACTTAGAAAGAGTAAAAATTCTAAGAATTGCAAATCTAAAATAAATAACTAAAGAATCACAATTTTGATTTAGTAAAAACCATCTACCGCCAACAAATACCTTCTTTCTTTTCTCTTTTGTTGTGTAATTGTTCTATTGTAATTAATTGAATCGGTTCCATTCTTGTCCTCATATTGAAATGAATCGAGATTGATAAGGAGTTAATTAATGATGTTTGAGCTTGTACTTTTTTTGAGTGTCTATTTATTTTCGATTGGTCTCTATGGATTGATCACAAGCCGAAACATGGTTAGAGCTCTAATATGTCTTGAACTTATACTGAATTCAATTAATCTAAATCTCGTAACATTTTCTGATCTATTTGATAGTCGCCAATTAAAAGGAGACATTTTCGCAATTTTTGTGATAGCCCTTGCGGCTGCTGAGGCCGCTATTGGACTATCCATTCTTTCTTCCATCTATCGTAATAGGAAATCAACTCGTATCAATCAATCTAATTTATTGAATAATTAGACTATGGAATAATTGGACTTTTTAATAATTAGACATACAATCCTCTAAACAAAGGCGCACATATAAGAAAATAATATTGAATATTAAGATGAATAGAAATAAATACTATTTTCTTAGTATTATTTGAGAATATACATTTTCTTTAAGTAGGTTATTGCATAGTATTCTTTTTTCACTTAAAGGAATTTTTGTAATTCATTGATATTGCAATTTAAATATTGCAATAATTTATATTGAAAAGACGATAGCCAATTTATTGGCTAATTCGAATTCATATGTACAATTAGTATAATTCTGATTGTTGAAGTCCAAAATTCAAGTCTCTTGGCTCTTTTCACGCTTTCTCACAAACAGATTAAAAAATAGATTCTTATTTTTGAAGTTTGGATAGACCATTGCTTCGTCTGGTGTCTACAATACATATGACTCATATAGTACTAATTTCTTTTTTACCAGATCGAAAAATTTTATGTTGAAAAGAAAAATTTATAGATCCAATGTCACATTCCGTAAAAATTTACGATACATGTATAGGATGCACTCAATGTGTACGAGCTTGTCCAACAGATGTATTAGAAATGATACCCTGGGATGGATGTAAAGCCAAGCAAATTGCTTCCGCGCCGAGAACCGAAGATTGTGTGGGTTGTAAGAGATGCGAATCCGCTTGCCCGACAGATTTTTTAAGTGTCCGCGTTTATTTAGGGCCTGAAACAACCCGTAGCATGGCTTTATCTTATTGATACGTTACAAAAAACTTCATTCGAATCGTCTGATTCCTCTTTACCGAAGAAGCCTGTGCTCGAAATAATCGAGCACGGGCTTTTCTGGTCAAAACGTATCTTGTCTTTATCACTTTATCATGAGTTATTTTCCTTGGTTAACAATACTTGTTGTTTTGCCGATATTTGCAGGTTCATTAATTTTCTTTTTACCTCATAGGGGAAACAAAATCGTTAGGTGGTATACTATATCTATTTGTTTATTAGAATTCCTTCTAATGACTTATGCATTCTGTTATCATTTCCAACTGGAGGATCCCTTAATCCAATTAAAGGAGGATTATAAATGGATAGATATCTTCGATTTCCACTGGAGATTGGGAATCGATGGACTTTCATTAGGATCTATTTTATTGACAGGATTTATCACTACTTTAGCTACTTTAGCAGCTTGGCCAGTTACCCGAAATTCGCGATTATTCTATTTCCTGATGCTCGCAATGTATAGTGGTCAAATAGGATTATTTTCTTCGCGAGACCTTTTACTTTTTTTTATCATGTGGGAGTTAGAATTAATTCCTGTTTACTTACTTTTATCCATGTGGGGAGGAAAAAGGCGTCTATATTCAGCTACAAAGTTTATTTTGTATACTGCAGGCGGTTCCATATTTTTCTTAATCGGAGTTCTGGGTATGGGCTTATATGGTTCCAACGAACCAGGATTAGATTTGGAAAGATTAATTAATCAATCATACCCTCCAACCTTGGAAATACTTTTATATTTTGGCTTCCTTATTGCTTATGCTGTCAAATTGCCGATTATACCTCTACATACGTGGTTACCGGATACCCATGGGGAAGCGCATTATAGTACATGTATGCTTTTAGCGGGAATCTTATTAAAGATGGGAGCATATGGATTGATTCGGATCAACATGGAATTGTTACCTCATGCTCATTATCTATTTTCGCCCTGGTTAGTAATAATAGGAGCAATCCAAATAATCTATGCAGCTTCAACTTCTCTTGGTCAACGAAATTTCAAAAAAAGAATAGCCTATTCCTCTGTATCTCACATGGGTTTCATAATTATAGGAATTGGTTCCATAACCAACATTGGACTCAATGGAGCTATTTTACAAATATTATCCCATGGATTTATTGGTGCTACACTTTTTTTCTTGGCAGGAACGGCTTCTGATAGAATGCGTCTTGTTTATCTCGAAGAACTGGGGGGAATCTCTATTCCAATGCCAAAAATTTTTACTATGTTTAGTAGCTTTTCAATGGCTTCTCTTGCCTTACCAGGAATGAGTGGTTTTGTCGCAGAATTAGTAGTCTTTTTTGGCCTAATTACTAGTCCAAAATTTCTGTTAATGCCAAAAATGATAATTACTTTTGTAATGGCAATAGGAATGATATTAACTCCTATTTATTTATTATCCATGTTACGCCAGATGTTCTATGGATACAAGCTATTTAATGTTCCAAACGCAAATTTTGTGGATTCTGGACCACGAGAACTCTTTATTTTAATCTGTATCTTTTTACCAGTAATAGGAATTGGTATTTATCCAGATTTTGTTCTCTCCCTATCCGTTGACAGGGTAGAGGCTCTCTTATCCAATTATTATCCTAAATAGGTTTTTTAGAAGTATAATTAGATCTATTTTGAATTTTTGAGAACCCCTTTGAGAAGGAGTTCAAGGGGTTCTCAAATAAAACAAATAAGTAAAAAAGTTCATTTCATGAAGGTTTTATTTTATGTAATCATTTAGGTGTTAATATAAACGAACCATAACTATGTAAACCTATTCCTAATAGATTGATACCAAAATAGCAGATCCAAATTATAAGAAATCCTATCGAAGCTACAAGTGCAGAATTCGTACCCTTCCAATTTGGATTTGTTCTACTATGTAAATAAATTGCAAATATGGTCCAAGTAATAAATGCCCAAGTTTCTTTAGGATCCCAATTCCAATAGGATCCCCACGCTTCATTAGCCCATACTGCTCCACAAAGAATACCCATGGTTAAAAGGGTAAATCCTAGACTAATGACACGATAACTCCAAGAATCCAAACGCTCCATTAATTGATATTTGTAATAATTTGGGAATGAAGGAACAGAGGTGCTTTTTAAAGCACTTCTTTTTGCATAGAAATCACTAAAAAAATTCGAAAAGAAATGGAAATTTTTTCGAAATCTAATGATTAGAATAGCGGAAGATAATAAGGATCCGCACAAAAGAGTTGCATAGCTTAGTAACATCATACTGACATGCATCATTAACCACTGAGATTGGAGAGCAGGTACTAGTATTGTGGATTGATGCATTTCAGTTAAAAGACCCGATGTGGCAAAGCCTTGCGTTAAAATAGTACTTGGTGTAGTTATTGTGCTTAAATCATTTTTAGAGTTCTGTATCTTAGGAATGGTATGAAGAATATACAGAGCCCATGAAAGGAAGATCAACGACTCATATAAATTACTTAATGGAAAATGTCCCGAAGAAGCCCAGCGAGAAACTAGGAATCCTGTTATAGAGAAAAAAGTAACTATCATTCCTTTTTCTGACGAGTCATGTAATCCCCCAAGTCCACGAACTAATAAGGTTATCAAATGAATCGTAATCACAATGGAAATGGTTGAGAAGGAGATATGAGTTAATATATGTTCTAAAGTTGCAAATAGCATAAGGGGAAGGTCCCATTACAAAATTGTAAATTTCGAATTGAATCCATTTTCTAATCTATTGTATTCTTTTTCGAGAATGCCGCCACTCGGATTCGAACCGAGATGCTTGAGCACTGCTTCCTAAGAGCAGCGTGTCTACCAATTTCACCATGGCGGCTAACTTAAAATAATAGTTAACTTAAAAGAATAATAGCTATTATCTCGCGAATCGTCGAGATTGGGAAAGTTCATTAAATTTAGGAACACTAGAGTCTTCATTAAAATAGACTTCGTTTATTTAGTAGTATCATTGAGATTCTTTTTACAATAAACTCTTGATTTGCCTAATGGAAACACTACTTGAAAGAGTTGGAACTCCTCTTTTATAAGTTGCAATATAGAACTTCTTTTTTTTTATTAGTTTCTCCTTTAAATTTTAAAAATTATTTCAATAAAATGGACAAAATCCAAAAAGGTTTGTTTCTATTTAATGATGAAATTAAAATGGATAAATAGAAAAGGCTTTTTGGATTTTTTAAAAATTTTAAATTTTTAGTATAGAATGAAAGTCTTTATGCTCTTATTAATAGGATTTACTAACCTTAAACCACTTATTTTGGAGAAAATAGATGGAAGTGGTAAGTCCTATTGCAAGAATACTCCACTTTTCATAATAGAATTCTCATATTTTATTATGAAAATTCTATTATGAAAAGTTCATTAATCATTGATAGGAAAAGAATACTTAGCACACAGTATACCAAAACTTTTATTCCATATAGCAGATATCAGAGGGGTTTGTTCTAAGAATATTGTGTTGAGTAATTCGACACATAAAAGTACATTAATTAATTAATCCAAATTATTCATATTAAATAATTGGAATTATTTTTTGATAGGTCAATTCAGATTATTCCAAAACCTTAACCTTATTATTTGTTTGTTTGTTGCCCAGAAAAACCCTTTGGTTTTGGATGCTCATTGCCACTGGAAAATGATTTTGATTTTGCTAAAGAATAAGCGTGTACTATGGAAAAATAAGTCTTTTTCTTCCAAATATTTTTACGAATACGCTTTTTTGACATTGAAGTACGTTTTTTTGGAACTGCCATTCAAAAAGGAAATTACTTTTTTCTAGTTATATGTGAAAGACATCTATTGCATTTCTACTTAGATATTGAAAGATACTGAAATTCTGAATTATTTTTTACTTAAATTTTGTCTAATCCGGATAAGACATAAGACAAGAATTTTAAAAATTTTTTTATGTATATATTTTATACTTTGTTTTAATAATATAGAATATATAGAAAGGTTTCCTAAATCTATTTATAGATATTTAAATATCAAGTATACTCCATATATAGATATATGGTATGGAAGCCTAGCCCCTATATAAAAGGGTGGGTAAAAAGAAGGGAAAATTAAAATAGTTAATTAAAATGGTATTCCATAATGGAATTCCAATCAAAACAAAAAATACTGAGTCTCTTAAACTTAGAATTTCAGTTCTATATGAAGTAATGACTATTTGCTAATTTCTTAGAAACATGGGTTTTCTTTTTATTGGAATTCAATTAATCAGTTACGAAGCAAGAGAGCTGCTTCATCTTTGTTTTAAAGAAATATCCAAATTAATAGAAAGTAAAAAAATGCAACCTTTTTTTGTATTTTAATAAATATCCTTATTTAGGTAATAACTAGGTAACGAAGTTATTTGATTAACTTTTTTAATTTAACCAATTAAACCCATTCTTCATTTTTGCTTATCTCAATGAGATAAGCCTTCAGAAAGAGATAAGAATTGGTTTGGTGAATCGGAAACAATTTTATTTTATAGAAAAATTTCAAGTAAAACTTTCAATTTCTTTTCTTATGGAACATACATATCAATATGCATGGGTAATCCCTCTTCTTCCACTTCCAGTTATTATGTCAATGGGGTTTGGCCTTTTTTTTATTCCGACAGCAACAAAAAATCTTCGTCGCATATGGGCTTTTCCTAGTGTTTTATTCTTAAGTATAGCTATGGTATTCTCAATTCAACTGTCTATTCAACAAATAAATGGAAGTTCTATCTATCAATATCTATGGTCTTGGACCGTCAATAATGATTTTTCCTTAGAATTCGGATACTTGATTGACCCGCTTACTTCTATTATGTTAATACTAATTACTACTGTGGGAATCCTGGTTCTTATTTATAGTGACGGTTATATGTCTCACGATGAAGGATATTTGAGATTTTTTGTTTATATAAGTTTTTTCACTACTTCTATGTTGGGATTGGTTACTAGCTCCAATTTGATACAAATTTATTTTTTTTGGGAACTCGTGGGAATGTGTTCCTATTTATTGATAGGCTTTTGGTTTACACGACCAATCGCAGCGAGTGCTTGTCAAAAAGCTTTTGTAACTAATCGTGTAGGGGATTTTGGTTTATTATTAGGAATTTTAGGTTTTTTTTGGATAACAGGTAGTTTAGAGTTTAGGGATTTGTTCAAAATCGCTAATAACTGGATTCCTAATAATGGAATTAACTCTTTACTTACTACTTTGTGTGCTTTTTTATTATTCCTTGGTGCAGTTGCGAAATCCGCACAATTCCCTCTTCACGTATGGTTACCCGATGCTATGGAAGGACCCACCCCCATTTCGGCTCTTATACACGCAGCAACTATGGTTGCTGCGGGGATTTTTCTTCTAGCTCGGCTTTTTCCGCTTTTCATATCTATACCTTTGATAATGACTTTAATTTCTTTAGTAGGTACAATAACACTCTTCTTAGGAGCTACTTTAGCTCTTGCTCAGAGAGATATAAAAAGAAGCTTAGCCTATTCTACAATGTCTCAATTGGGTTATATGATGTTAGCTCTAGGTATAGGTTCTTATCAAGCTGCTTTATTTCATTTGATCACTCACGCTTATTCAAAAGCTTTATTGTTCTTGGGATCCGGATCCGTTATTCATTCAATGGAACCTCTTGTTGGATATTCACCAGATAAAAGTCAGAATATGGTTCTTATGGGCGGTTTAAGAAAATACATTCCAATTACAAGAACTACTTTTTTATGGGGTACACTTTCTCTTTGTGGTATTCCACCTCTTGCTTGCTTTTGGTCCAAAGATGAGATTCTTAGTAATAGTTGGTTGTATTCGCCCTTTTTTGGAATAATAGCCTCCTTTACTGCAGGATTAACTGCCTTTTATATGTTTAGGATATATTTACTTACATTTGATGGGTATTTGCGCGTTCATTTTCAAAATTACAGTACCACTAAAGAGGGTTCCTTGTATTCAATATCCTTATGGGGAAAAAAGATATCCAAAGGAGTTAATAGGGATTTTGTTTTATCAACAACAAAGAATGGAGTTTCTTTTTTTTCACAAAATAGCCCAAAAATTCAAGGTAATACAAGAAATAGGATAGGATGCTTTAGTACATCCTTTGGGGCTAAAAACACTTTTGCCTATCCGCATGAAACGGGAAATACTATGTTATTTCCTCTTCTTATATTACTGTTTTTTACTTTATTCATTGGATTTATAGGAATCTCTTTTGATAATGGAGCAATGGATAATGGAATAGCGGAGTTAACCCTATTATCAAAGTGGTTAACTCCCTCAATAAACTTGACTCAAGAAAGTTCTAATTCTTTTATAAATTCATATGAATTTATTACTAATGCTATTTCCTCTGTAAGTCTCGCTATCGTCGGTTTATTCATAGCATATATCTTATATGGATCCGCTTATTCTTTTTTTCAAAATTTGGATTTAATAAATTCCTTTTACAAGGAAAGTCCGAAAAAGTACTTTTTCGATCAAGTTAGAAAAAAGATATACAGTTGGTCATATAATCGTGGTTATATAGATATTTTCTATACTAGGGTCTTTACCCTAGGTATAAGAGGATTAACCGAACTAACGGAGTTTTTCGATAAGGGTATCATTGATGGAATTACCAACGGTGTGGGTCTTGTTAGTTTTTGTATAGGAGAAGAAATTAAATATGTAGGAGGAGGGCGAATCTCGTCTTATTTATTCTTTTTTTTATGTTATGTATCCGTGTTTTTATTCTTTTTTCTTTCTTAACTTAAGCAATTTACGAGTTCCTTGTCTAAATAACTATCCTATCCCCTCCCCCTTCCTATCCTCTTTTACCATCTCTGTATCTTCCTTAAGTATTGTATAATAGTTCGGTTTTCCGCGATTTTTTCCATTCCTCTGTGTAAATAGCCTAATATGGGTTCACAATCAATAACATCTTCACCATCGAGAGTAACGATCAGTCGAAGAACACCATGCATTGATGGGTGTTGAGGGCCCATATTGACTATCATGAGATCTTTTCTTGTAAGCGGTAGACTCATATCCTTAATTCATTATTCCATGAAAATGGATTATTCCATGAATTCCTCAAAACGAGGCTCATCAAAATGCAAAATCTAAGACTACTATAAGACTACTAAGAAAATAAGAAAAAAATTAGAACGATTAAATTACTGCTCCCGAATATTCAACTGACTGATTAATTTCTTATAACGTACTCTATTTTTCTTTGCCAAATAAGCCAGCAAACGTCGACGTTTTCCCAAAACTATTCGTAGACCTCTTTCCGATGAAAAATCTTTTTTGTGTAATTCCAAATGTGAAGCAAGTCTCCGTATCTTATTGGTGAAACTGAATACTTGAAATTCAACAGAACCCCTGTTTTCTTCTTTTTCTTCTTTAACCATAAATCCCAAAATTTTTCTACCTCCTTTCTTTTTCATATATTTTTCTGATCAGGAAAAATAAAAAATTATGTCAGTTATTTTGAAGTTATTCTAATCTCGTACACACAAAAATTTGCAATTATTCATCTACTGCTGGAATTTGGATTTATTTTATCGATGCAAATTGGATTTGGATAGAAGAGTACATTCTTTCTAATATTTTAGATAGAAGAAACATTTCTTCTATCTAAAATATTAGAAAGAATTTTGCTGATTTATTTATTGCTATATCCAATTTATGGAATTGATACACCATTTAATTGATATCATTTAGCAAAATGAAACACAGCATATGCATCCATCTTTCGGCTCGAGAATTTCACGGGATAGAGATATGGTATAAGAAATAGGCTATTAAGTAACTCTAAATGAATTGTGGATACATCTGTATCCTTAACATACTGAAACGATTGCCATTATTCGTATCAAACCAATAGCGATTCATACAAGCTAAATCTTCTAATCAATGGTGGGCCAATAATGAAATTTTTTGCATATGTATTAAGACGCTCGGCCTGATTTCGAAATTGTCCAGAGTTTTATATGTTGTTTTCATTGCAAAATGAGGGGTC